TCATAAAATTTTTTATAAAATAAGAAAAATCTCAAAATATTTAATTCTATTTTTTTTCTTATTTCTTATTATTTTTTTCTTATTTCTTATTAATTTAATAAAAAAATAAAGTAAAAGCGGGTAGCGGGAATCGAACCCGCATCGTTAGCTTGGAAGGCTAGGGGTTATAGTCGACGTTGATTCATCATTTTTAACGTCTCTAATTCAAAACTGAACGTGAAACTTTGGTTTCATTCGGCTCCTTTATGGAAGATGTATAAATTCCTATATTAAGACATGAACGAAAAAAAAAATTCCACCCATAACATCTATGTCAGCTTTTCTGTCTGAATGTATTCAGAACAACCCGCTTTCTAGACGATCCCTATAGAAAAGAGGGGGATTATATTATAACAACCTTTCTAGTTACTTCGTTCTCTATTTCTATGTGAGAGAATCCTTAGGAAAAGCATTTTGTTTCTACCGAGCTAAAAAAATTTGTCGATGTCTCTAGTAAACCAAAGTCATTGTTTAATAGCCATTTTGCTTCAATTTCCGTAATACAAATTCCAAATTAAAGATTTAGTTACGATTAGAAAGCCACTTTCTATCTTTATCCATGGATCCTTTACTCATACTTATTCAATTAGAAGTATTGATCTAATAAAAAAAAAAAATTATGTTTCGTAATCTCATAATCCAATTTTTCAATTTTTAATTGATTCTTGGATACAAATCACGAGAATGTATATTCTTCCTCGAATTTTTCATTGAGAGGTAAAGGATTAAATCCTTTTAAGAAATAAAGTTTTTGGTCGGAATGAAATATTAATCAAACCGAAAGACCCCTTAACTATATAAAGGATTATAGAACGAATCACACTTTTACCACTAAACTATACCCGCTACAATCCGATTATTGTATATAAATGAACCTTTTGTCGAACAAGAAAATGGGTCGTAATAAAAAGTTAAAAGAGTAAAAAGAAAGGATAGGATCATAAAATAATCATGAAAATTAGAGCGTTTACGTGTTGTATCAGAGAACCCAATGAGATTCGGAAAAGAGAATTCATTAAATTTCAATAACTAAAACTAAATAACAAGTGTTTTTTTGCCGGAGGTTTTTGACCTAGACGTCTCGACAAAACTACTTAAGCCATAACATACATGAAAATGTATTGTGCAAGAATCCACAGCTCCCTTTTTGTTATTTATTTACTTTACTTTGTTATTTATTTACTTTACTAAAATAATTTATTTACTTTACTAAAATAAAAGGAATAAAGAAAATAAAGAATAAATATAAAAAATTAAGAATTAAGATAAGAAACGACACTTTGATTCGATATCATTTGATTCTATATCATAGAAATCAAAAGAGTTTTTATGTTTTCAATCGTAATAACAAGCAAGTATTTTAGTTTTCAAATAAAAAAAAATTATTTATGATTCGTTGGAACAATAAATGGCGGGCCCGGCCTGGTCAGTACTTAGCCGGGCCGTGGAACTAAAAAGCACTCTCGGATGAAATATTATGAAGGGCTCTTTCAATCCTTATTTTTTATAATGTAACATAGTATTATCCTTTTTCAATTGGGAGGAGAGATGGCTGAGTGGACTAAAGCGTCGGATTGCTAATCCGTTGTACGAGTTTTTCGTACCGAGGGTTCGAATCCCTCTCTTTCCGTTTTTGTTGATGACTTGGTATTTTCTTTCGAATTTTTCGCGAGCTCTTTTTATTTTTAATAGTAAAAAATGTGTAATAGATAAAATCCTACTAAGAACATTTAAAAATCAATCAAGGAAAACAAAAACCTTATCTTTTATTCTTCACGTCCAGGATTACGTCCTGGATCATTAGACAGGAATCCGAAAATAAAGAGAGAAACAAAGAATATCACTACCGTGTAAACAAATAGTTTGAGAGTAAGCATTACATAATCTCCAAGATTTTTTTTAGTAAAAAAGAGAATAGATTCTCCGTTTTTATACCGCATACCCTACTATTTTTATTTTTTATTTTGACACCAAGAAATAAAGTGGGGTGATCCAGATTTTTCGCGGTTGTACAAGAATTTCAATATTTGAATTGAGGGTGTAAGACTTATCTGATCTTATCAATTCTTTTCTTTTAATTTTTTTTTTTTCAATAAATCATGAATTTGTCTAGACATTATTAAATTAAAGATATCATCGAAAACTTACAGCAGCTTGCCAAACAAAGGCTAAGAGAAAAAAAAACAGGGGTATTACTGGCATAAAATCTACGATTGGATTTAAAAAAGCGTAGGCCTCGGGCAATTTGGCGACGAAAAAACTACTTGAATAAAGAGCAGAATTAAGACAGATACAGATCAAACTAAATATATTAAGCATAACAAACATTTTGTTCTTGAGGATAATTGTATTTTATTTATTTTGATTGAGTTATTAATAAATTGAGTTTTTTATTATTATAAATATGTTATTATTCATAGAAAAGAAAAATGAATAAAAAGAAAATAAGATAGACCAAAAAACTTTCTTTGATTTGAACTCACCCAATCAAAAATCCTTCAATTCTCAAATCAAAAGAGAATAGAATAAACCATACTTTCATACAATATCTTAATTGAATTATATGTAATGATCAATAAATTCTGTTTAATTCTACGTCTACATGTATAAAAATTCTAGTAATCTATTTTATAGATAATAGATATTTAGACTTGAGTTGACGAACAACCAGTACCAATATTAGTGTTTATTAGTGTCGACTAGAAATGGGGCGTGGCCAAGTGGTAAGGCAACGGGTTTTGGTCCCGCTATTCGGAGGTTCGAATCCTTCCGTCCCAGAACATACCTGACCCACGATCATTTTATTAATCTATAATAAAAAATAAAATATATATCTATTAAAATATATATCTATATCATAATCTATATCATAATAAAATATATCAAAATAAAGATTATCTTTTCGACCAGTCTTCCGTTTAAGAGTATAATATTGTTATAGAATGTGATTCTTATTTCTTTTTTTTTTTTTTTTATTATTAATCATATCTTTTTCACAAATTTAATCGAGTTCAAATAACACGCATATGAAACGAAATTTTGATTTGTTAAATATTACTGATTTTACAATATGAAATACGAAAAAATAACAACCTAAATCTTCAATCTTTCCTTACATCAGTCTTTTTTTTTTTTTTAATCATTGATGGTTTAATCCAATATGGATTTATCTTTCTCTTAATGATGATAAAAAGCGAATGGTACTTACTGTAAAACCTTATGCAAATAATGATATAGGGTAGGAAACTATTCAATCAATTAAATCTTTTTAATGATTTCTTATGAGTTCTTGGTACTCTAAGAAGTGTGAAATTGTTGAATTTATCCTATCACGTTACTTGAAGATAGAGATTCAAAATAACTTGTTTATTCGTGTTTATTTATTCATGTTATGTTAGTTATAATTAAAAAAAAATTATAAACAATGGGGTTAAATTAATTGAATTCTTGTTGAGACTTCGTCATACATTATCCATTCTTCATATAGAAGAAAAAAGTATAGATTATTATGTACCGACCGAACCGATGATTATTCACGATTCCATAATTGAATCAATTACATACTGGTTCCAAACTGAAGGAATGTTATGGTAAAACTTCGTTTAAAACGATGTGGCAGAAAGCAACGTGCGACTTGAAGGACATGATCAGCTGTGGATTCTTACATCCACCACTTTTTTATATTATATAGGAACGAAAGTGCTCTTGGCTCGACATCATTTGTTCTGTTCCACTGGAACCCTCATTTTTGAGAGTGTTGCCATGTAAATAGTACACGATGGAGCTCGAGTAGAACGTATTGATTAATTTCTCAAGGGCAAGAATCTAAGGTTAGTATCGATCAATAAATTGGAACAACTTCGTAAGTATATTTTAGATATATAAATCTAAAGGATCCAATTCGATAAAATTTAAAAGTTAATTTTGTTGGAATTGGTAAAACTCTTTTGATCAAATCAAAAGTAAAGTGTATTACGTAGGAATCAACCATTCATACGATTCTTTGATAGAAAGAAATCACAAAAAATGGTATGTTGCTGCCGTTTTGAAACGATTTAAAGATCACCGAAGTAATGTCTAAACCCAATGATTCAAGGCAAAGATAAAGATCCTGGAACAAGGAAATACCGTTTTCAATTGTCTCAACAACCAGATCATATTTAAGAATCAAAATAGATTCTAAAGGAGACAGACAAAAAGGGTTAGAGACCACTCAATAAATTTAATACCTAAAAGGTTTCTTTTGAGTTATTTGAGAGTTATTCAACTTGAGTTATGAGGATACAAATAATTTTTTTTTTTGGGGGGGGGGGAAGACTAAGAAAAAGTATTTAAACTAAAATCAATAATATAATGAATTTGATGATTTTATGGATCTATTTGTTATTATGATTCTATACATAGACATAATTTATAATTTTCTCGAGCCGTACGAGGAGAAAACTTCTTATACGTTTCTAGGGGGGGGGGAGTATTGTTCATCTATCCCAATGAGCCATTTATCGAATCGTTGCAATTGATGTTCGATCCCGACGAGAGGGAAGAGATCTTCGTAAAGTGGGTTTTTATGACCCGATAAAGAATCAAATCTATTTAAATGTTCCTGCTATTCTATATTTCCTTGAAAAAGGTGCTCAACCTACAGGAACTGTTCATGATATTTCAAAAAGGGCGGGGGTTTTTACGGAACTTCGCCCTAATCAACAAATAAAATTCAATTAATGAAATAAAAAAAATGTGGATGATTTGTATATAGCCTTGTATAACCTTTTTGTTTCTTTGCTATTTCCTCTTTTGTTCTATTTATATCATACTAAATTTATTATTGTTACTATAAAATATAAAAGAGTGTCTTTTATAACGACAAAAATCTATTTATATTTTATTGATATAAATTTTATTGATATATATATTGATATATATAAAATAGATAGAAAAAGATTAAGTGAATAAATAAATGA